AATCCTTTTTCACACTTCCTAGTAGTGATTTAATTTCTATGTTTAGTTTGATAGGGAATAAGATATTCAAATAAAAATATAAAAATAAAGAATTGTGGATCGAATGACTATTCATCTATTGTATTTTTTATACAAAGAGGGGGCACGAAAACTCTATGGAAAGGTGGTGGTTTAATTCGATGGTCTTTAATAAGGAGTTAGAATGCAAGTATGGGATAAAGAAATTAATGGACAATCTTGGTCCTAGTGAAAGTGAAGATCCGAAAAGAAAAGATAGGGCTAACAACATTCATAGTTGGAGGGGTCGTGACAATTCTAGTTATAGTAATGTCGATCCCGCCAAATACATTCGGAATTTCATCTCTGATGATACTTTTTTAGTTAGGGATATTAATGGAGACAGTTATTCTATCTATTTTGATATTGAAAATCAGATTTTTGAGATTGACAACGATTTTTCTTTTCCTTTTCTGAGTGAATTGGAAAGTTCTTTTTCCCGTTATCGCAATTCTAGTTATATGAATAATGGATCTACGAATGAGGATTCCTTATACAATCGTTACATGTCTGATACTCAATCTAGTTGGAATAATCACATTACTAGTTGCATTGACAATTATCTTCAGTCTCAAATCTGTATTGATACGTCCACTGTAAGTGATAGTAGTGACAGTTACATTTATAGGTGCGTTTTTGATAAACGTAAAACTAGTAGTGAAAGTGGGAGGTCCGGTATACGAACCCACGCGAAGAATAGTAATTTAACTCTAAAACAAAGGTCTAGTGATCTCGAAACAACTCAAAAATACAGGCATTTGTGGGTTCAATGCGAAAATTGTTATGGATTAAATTATAAGAAATTTTTGAAATCAAAAATGAATATTTGTGAACAATGTGGATATCATTTGAAAATGAGTAGTTCAGAAAGAATCGAAGTTTCGATCGACCCCGGTACTTGGGAGCCTATGGATGAAGACATGGTCTCCCTGGATCCCATTGGATTTCATTCGGAGGAGGAGCCTTATAAAGATCGTATTGATTCTTATCAACGAAAGACAGGATTAACCGAGGCTGTTCAAACAGGCGTAGGTCAACTAAATGGTATTCCCGTAGCAATTGGGGTTATGGATTTTCAGTTTATGGGGGGGAGTATGGGATCCGTAGTCGGGGAGAAAATCACCCGTTTGGTTGAGTACGCTACCAATCAATTTATACCTCTTATTATAGTGTGCGCTTCGGGGGGGGCGCGCATGCAAGAAGGAAGTTTGAGCTTGATGCAAATGGCTAAAATATCGTCTGCCTTATATGATTACCAATCAAATAAAAAGTTATTGTATGTATCCATCCTTACATCTCCTACTACTGGTGGGGTAACAGCGAGTTTTGGTATGTTGGGAGATATTATTATTGCCGAACCAAATTCCTACATTGCATTTGCGGGTAAAAGAGTAATTGAACAAACATTGAATAAAACAGTACCCGAAGGCTCACAAGCGGCTGAATATTTATTCCAGAAGGGCTTGTTCGACCTAATCGTACCACGTAATCTTTTAAAAAGTGTTCTGAGTGAGTTATTTAAGCTCCACGCCTTCTTTCCTTTGAATTCCAATTCAATCAAGTAGAGCGCACTAAGTTCCATTTTTTTATTTGTAGCAAACTACTTGTTTGCTTATCGGAATCTTAGCTTATCGGAATCAAAGTAATATAAGAATGGGGTTTTCCTTGGTGACCTAAGATCTAATTGTAGAAAGAATCAAAAGTTCAAGTTGCGGATAACTCTTTTTTTACCTAGATTCCCGATTACTAATTAAGAAGTCTCTATCAACAAGATAAAAACGCGAGTTCTTTCTTTCGTGAAATTGGGCAAATAAAACATTAAATTCGAAGACAAGAACAAAACACAAAGAACTGAAGAAAAATGATAAAATGGATTATCATATGTATCTTTCATGTAGATAGATGAATAAGTCCATTTATTTAGTTCTACATTCCTTGGACTTATTCTATATCCTCACTTAGATACTTATATCTCGAATAAGATTTTTCAAATTCAATTAATTAATAATAACTACGAATTCATAATAATTACAATTATTAATTATAATTAGTATAAATAAAAAATATGATATTTAAAAAAAATAAGAACAGGTACAAATAGTAAATCGAGGTACCCCATTTTATGACAACTTTCCACTTTCCCTCTATTTTTGTGCCTTTAGTAGGCCTAGTATTTCCGGCAATTGCAATGGCTTCTTTATTTCTTCATGTTCAAAAAAACAAGATTGTTTAGATCTGAGGGGACCCAATCTCATCTGTTTTTTTGAAACTTAGACTTGCAGCATAACACAGATATTTATTTCGGGAAATATGGCAGAACATGTGATTTACGCCGAACATAAAGGAAAAAGCTCTTATGCCTGCAGAAAATGATCTATGAGTAACTGAATTCTAGCTAGTTTGAAATAGCTCGGGATTTCTGGATGCCTAAAATGTAAAGTTGGTGGATCTCTATGTATATATGTATATTGGGATCATATGAAGGGTATGTTATTATTTTAGATCTAACCAATTTGATGAATTACTCCTAAGGGTTCCCATCAAACTAGTGCTAGTTCACATTAAACTAGTGCTAGTTGATGAGAGTTCATTCGGAAACAAAAAAAGTAAAGTCAAAATAATTTGGGGTATTCTCTCAATTCTAATAAAATACAATCGGATCAAGTATGAATTGGCGATCAGAACATATATGGATAGAACTTAGAACGGGGTCTCGAAAACTAAGTAATTTTTGCTGGGCGCTTATCGTTTTTTTAGGTTCATTAGGATTCTTATTGGTTGGAACTTCCAGTTATCTTGGTAGAAATTTGATATCTTTTGTTCCGTCTCAGCAAATCCTTTTTTTTCCACAAGGGATCGTGATGTCTTTCTACGGGATCGCGGGTCTCTTTATTAGTTCCTATTTGTGGTGCACAATTTCCTGGAATGTAGGTAGTGGTTATGATCAATTCGATAGAAAGGAAGGAATAGTGTGTATTTTTCGTTGGGGATTTCCTGGAAAAAATCGTCGCATATTCCTCCGATTCTTTATAAAGGATATTCAATCCGTTAGAATAGAAGTTAAAGAGGGTATTTATGCCCGCCGTATCCTTTATATGGACATCAGAGGCCGTGGGGCTATTCCGTTGACCCGTACTGATGAGAATTTGACTCTACGAGAAATTGAACAAAAAGCTGCGGAATTGGCCTATTTTTTGTGCGTACCAATTGAAGTCTTTTGAGAAAAGGAGCTGGGCTGAAGAACGAATGCTTTTGCAGCAGGAGGGAAAAAATGCAAGAATCTCGTTTTTTCTATAACTAAGTGATACTTTAGATGCAGATAAATCATATCTTGTAAATTATTTTTCTTTTTGTCAATCGACCTTTTTTTATCCTTTCGTTTGTGTTCTTTACTAACCCATGGTGGGTTTTCTTAATAATGATAACCGGCCCATTTCTGTCTTGTTTTGCCGCTCATTTGATCATCACAATATCTTTCTCTCAATTATTCTATTCTTGAATATGGGGAATCGTTGGAATTTTTTTGAAATATTGTATTGGAAATTTTGATAGAAAAAGAGTTCTTTCGTCTCAAAATCTCAACAACATTCATTCCTGAAAGGACTTTTTTTGGTCATTCATCGAAAGGAAACACTTGTTTGGAATTTGATGAATTGAGATATCTGGAAACACGATTTTGTATTATTTCTTCAGTCGAACTCGAGGTGGAGTCTTAGTCTATTTCTGTATTCTTTCTAGATTAAAACAAAATCACAAATAAAATCAATTCAAAGGTTTGATACCTTGTCTAGAACTCATGTTTGAAATAAATATTTGATCACATAGAGTCGACAAATGAAATGGGTTAATTAAAAATGAACAGGTGAAAAATGGCAAAAAAAAAAGCATTCACTCCTCTTTTGTATCTTGCATCTATAGTATTTCTGCCCCGGTGGATTTCTCTCTCATTTACTAAAAGTATGGAATCTTGGGTTACTAATTGGTCGAATACTGGTCAATCCGAAATTTTTTTGAATGATATTCAAGAAAAAAGTATTCTAGAAAAGTTCATAGAATTAGAGGAAATCCTCTTCTTGGAAGAAATGATCAAAGAATGCTCGGAGACACATCTACAAAAGTTTCCTATAGAAATCCACAAAGAAACGATCCAATTAATCAAGATACACGACGAGGATCGTATCCATACGATTTTGCACTTCTCGACAAATATAATCTGTTTTGTTATTCTAAGCGGTTTTTCTATTTTAGGTAATGAAGAACTTGTTAGTCTTAACTCTTGGGCTCAGGAATTCCTATATAACTTAAGTGATACAATAAAAGCTTTTTTGATTCTTTTATTAACTGATTTATGTATCGGATTTCATTCACCCCACGGTTGGGAACTAATGATTGGTTCTGTCTACAAGGATTTTGGCTTTGGTCATAATGATCAAATTATATCTGGTCTTGTTTCCACTTTTCCAGTTATTCTCGATACTATTTTTAAATATTGGATTTTTCGTTATTTAAATCGTGTATCTCCGTCACTTGTAGTTATTTATCATTCAATGAATGATTAATATGATCCACCGATATTAATCCAATTAATATGTTTCTTACTTTGTAGTTCTACATAAGTATTAAAAACTTTCTATCGGGCGGATTTTCATACTATACTATAGTATTCTAGTAAAATGATTCCAATAAATAGCAGAATCGTGGACAGGGAACTACACTAGCGACCTACCCAATTTATTGTATAAATTTTCGGATCAATGATTAGACCATGCAAACTAGAACTACTTTTTCTTGGATAAAGGAACATATTACTCGATCTATTTCCGTATCGCTCATGATATATATCATAACTCGGACATCCATTTCAAGTGCATATCCCATTTTTGCACAGCAGGGTTATGAAAATCCACGAGAAGCGACTGGGCGTATTGTATGTGCCAATTGCC